TTTGGTTTTCTTAAATCATCGTGGTTTTAGTATGAATCTGAGGTTTCAATTGATTCATAGGGTCTCAACAAGAGAATTCCTATCAAAAAAAAGATAGGGAAGAGAAGATTCAAGAGGCCTGTCAGGATTAACATAAAGAAAGATGGATGAGCCAACTTGAGATTGTATTTCTTGGCATTATCATCACAAAGAAGAGATTCCGGATTTTTCTTACTTCGTATCTTTTGGTCAAATCGAGTCAAGCGGCTAAGCCACAAGAAGTTTTAAACTCTCTATTCCATATCCGTTGAAACTAGTATTTGTGTGTTTCGGCTTGAGCCGTACGAGATGAAATTCTCATATACGGCTCTCAGAGGGGGAGTCTTTCTTGGGTTACCTATCTCAATAAAGTATATGATTGGTTCGAGGAACGTCTCGAGATTCAAGCGATTGCAGATGATATAACTAGTAAATATGTTCCTCCTCATGTCAACATATTTTATTGTCTAGGGGGAATTACACTTACTTGTTTTTTAGTACAAGTAGCTACGGGTTTTGCTATGACCTTTTACTATCGTCCAACTGTTACAGAGGCTTTTTCCTCTGTTCAATACATAATGACTGAGGCCAACTTTGGTTGGTTAATTCGATCAGTTCATCGATGGTCAGCAAGTATGATGGTTCTAATGATGATCTTGCATGTATTTCGTGTGTATCTTACGGGTGGTTTTAAAAAACCCCGCGAATTAACTTGGGTTACAGGGGTGGTTCTGGCTGTATTGACCGCATCTTTTGGCGTAACTGGTTATTCCTTACCTCGGGACCAAATTGGCTATTGGGCAGTAAAAATTGTAACAGGCGTGCCTGAAGCTATTCCTATAATAGGATCGCCTTTGGTAGAATTATTACGTGGAAGTGCTAGTGTGGGCCAATCCACTTTGACTCGTTTTTATAGTTTACATACTTTTGTATTGCCTCTTCTTACTGCCGTATTTATGTTAATGCACTTTTCAATGATACGTAAGCAAGGTATTTCGGGTCCTTTATAGAGAAGGCAGATCATAGATATTTGTAATTTCTCATATTGGGGAGGAACAAGAGTCTTTCATTGCTACAAATATGGATTATTGAAAAATAAGGCATGTTATTTGGATACTTCTATTCAACTCTGAAGTATTGTTTATTTGATACGAATAAAATAGTTGAAGTATATTTTCCTAAAAGAGGATGGATTATGGGAGTGTGTGACTTGAACTATTGATTGGTCCATGCAGATATATGATTTTATCCGCCACGTTGGAATTCACAACCCAATGTGTCTCCGCATCCAACCATCACGTAAGTCCCCTTATGTAGCATAGGATAGACCGGTTCGCTTGAGGAGAATATTTTCTATGATCATACCCGAATCATGTCATGCATGAACAGGCTCCGTAAGATCCCTAGAATAAGTGATGTGGAATCCAATGTTCTATTTATTCCACTTTGTTTCATTTTTCTTTTTTTTTAGTAATTTTCTTATAATTAATTGCTAGTATTAGTATTTCATATTAATTTGATAGTAATCTTATTAAGTTTTTTATAGTATGTAGATGCATTCATTTCCTCTGCATCGACCCTGATCTATGATACTATCGGAGTTAAATAAGGGATCTAAGGAAGCACAGGGGCTAGACTTTATTAGTAACAAGTAAAAACTTTGTATTTTTTTATGTAACACAATCGAGATGTTGTGGGGATAAATACCAACCAAAAGACATGAATGAGACAATCCAAAAAGCACTTGATCATGATCGAATTTGTAAGCCTACTTGGATATTGAGCATTTCCTTGTTGCCAGAACTGAATTCTTTACAATGAATCGTTGCAACTCGGGGAAATGGAATTTGATAAATCTTTTCTTACATAGAGTCATTCTACATTATATATGTAGATATGTATGAAATATAGAAATATAGATATTCTATGGACCTAGGACCTATTTATGTTCTATGGATCTATTTCTGTAATTCTTTTGATTCTTGCTCGAGCCGGATGATAAAAAATTCTCATGTCCGGTTCCTTTGGGGGATGGATCTACAATAATTCACCTATCCAAATAACAAAGAAACCTGATTTGAATGATCCTGTATTAAGAGCTAAATTGGCTAAAGGGATGGGACATAATTATTATGGAGAACCTGCATGGCCCAACGATCTTTTATATATCTTTCCAGTAGTAATTCTAGGCACTATTGCATGTAATGTGGGCTTAGCCGTTCTAGAGCCGTCAATGATTGGTGAACCGGCGGATCCGTTTGCAACTCCGTTGGAAATATTACCCGAATGGTACTTTTTTCCCGTATTTCAAATACTTCGCACAGTACCCAATAAGTTATTGGGTGTTCTTTTAATGGTTTCAGTACCAATAGGATTATTGACAGTACCTTTTTTGGAGAATGTCAATAAATTCCAAAATCCATTTCGTCGTCCAGTAGCTACAACAGTCTTTTTGATCGGTACCGCAGTAGCTCTTTGGTTAGGTATTGGAGCAACTTTACCTATTGAGAAATCCCTAACTTTAGGTCTTTTTCAAATTGATTAAACCGTTAAATACCACGACATAGGTATCTAAGGAAGATCCCCTTCTGGATCTTCCCTAGATACCTATATCTTATTATGATATATTCTGCAAATATATGGACCGTGTCGAAGATTAAAAACTCATTCTATTCTTTTTTATTTCTAAAAACTAAAAAATGAAAAAAAAAAGTCCAATGGATTTAAAATGAAAACTTTTTCTTAGGTAAATTGATTGCAAAATGCTTCTGTAGAGTGCCCAATATCTGTTTTACATCTTCTATGCGAAAATCTTCCATTTTCATAAGATCTTCTTGACTGTGACTCAAAAGGTCCAATAATGTATGTATATTGGACCTTTTGAGACAATTATAGGTCCTGGAAGACAATTCTGATTGGTCAATAAAAATACATGTCAATGGAATTCCTTTTTTGTTTTTCTTAAGATTAGTGAATCTGTCTTGAAAGGAAAAAGCGGGTAGATTCCATCTTTTTTCATTTTCCTTGAAATTCATGTCCTCTTCCTCTGCATGTAGAAAAGGAATCAATAAATTTATCAAATTACGAGAAGCTTCATAAAGTGCTTCTTTAGGAGTTAAACTTCCATTCGTCCATATTTCTAGAAATAGTATCTCTTGTTTTTCATTCCCATTCCCATAAGAATGAATACTATGATTCGCATTTCGAACAGGCATAGATACAATATCTATAGGATAACTTCCATCGTGAGAGTCATTTGTGGATTTCATACGATATCCGCGATCTCTCTTGATTTGTAATTCAATACACAAATCAATTGGTTCTGTCAGGTTAGCTATATGCTGTGTCGTGTCAACTATTTCTACAGAAGGTGGTGAGATGATATCTTGAGCTGTTATGTATTTTGGACCCCTGACGCAAATGGATGCGTCCCTAACTCCATATAGATTACTTCTCAATACAATCTCTTTCAAATTTAGTAAAATATCATGTATTGATTCTTCAATACCCGCTATCGTAGAATATTCATGCAGCACATTTTCAGATTTTGCACGTGTGATATATGTTCCTTCTATTTCTCCAAGTAAAGCCCTTCGTATAGCAATACCTATAGTATAAGCTTGACCTTTCATAAGCGGGGACAGAACAAAACGACCATAATAAAGACGCTTGCTGTCTACTCTTGATTCAACACATTTCCACTGTAGTGTTCGAGTGGATCCTGCTACTTCTTCTCGAACCATACTATTATTTTTCTTTTCTTTATGATTATTGGATCAGATCATTGAATCATTTATTTCTCTTGGAATCTCTTGAATTCTTATTTCTACACACGTCTTTTTTTAGGGGGGCGACATCCATTATGCGGCATGGGTGTTACATCACGCACGAAACTTAATAGCATCCCATTTCTACGAATGGCTCGTAATGCCGCATCTCTTCCGAGACCTGGACCTTTTATCATAACTTCTGCTCGTTGCATACCCTGATCAACTAATGTACGAATAGCGTTAAATGCCGCGGCTTGAGCAGCATAGGGTGTTCCTTTTCTTGTGCCTCTGAATCCAGAAGTACCTGCGGAAGCCCAAGAAACCACCCGACCTCGTACGTCTGTAACAGTTACAATAGTATTGTTGAAACTCGCTTGAACATGAATAACTCCTTTTGGTATTCTACGTTCATTCTTATTTGAACCAATACGTGCATTCTTACGTAAACCAATTTTTGCTATAGGTTTTGTCATATTTTATTAGATCATATTCATAAGAATAAAAGAAAGAAGAATCAGAAATCTACAGAAAGATACGGGGATATCCATTTCATATGAAAACGAATCCTTTCTTATTTCTTTTTACATGTACATGGGTTTGAAAAAGTACTTGATTTAGAACTTGAGAAGGATTACCCCTGTCTCTGTTTATGTCTCGGATTGGAACAAATTACTATAATTCGCCCCCGCCTACGAATCAAGCGACATTTTTCACAAATTTTACGAACAGAAGCCCTGATTTTCATATTTCTCATTCCTTCATTTCATTCTGAATCTATTTTTTTGGAAAAAAAAAAGAATCAGTTTATTGCATTTTTGAACTTCGAATTATATCCCTACGAAAAGGATGTTTAAAAGAATGATCTAATCGTTCGAATCTTTTTTGCGAAGTCTATAAATTATACGCCCCCTGGTTGAATCATAACGACTCATTTCGATTTTGACTCTATCTCCGGGTAGTATACGTATAAAACTGCGCCGGATTCTCCCTGAAATATAACCTAGAATTAGATCTTCATTATCTAACCGAACTCGGAACATACCGTTGGGAAGTGATTCAGTAATTAAACCCTCATGAATCAATTTTTGTTCTTTCATTCCAGGGAACCCCCTTTAAGTATCAACTAATAGAGGAAGAGTTCTATAATTCACTTCTCCTCTCTATTTTACAAATAGTAACTTCGAAAGAAAATTAGGGTACCCCAGGAGAATCACCATATATAACACAAAATTTCTCCTCCAATTTTTTCTAGTCGAGCTTCTCGATCTGTCATTATACCTCGAGAAGTAGAAAGAATTACAATTCCCATTCCACCTAAAATCTTAGGAATTCGTTGATAGTTGGAATAGATTCGTAGACCGGGTCGGCTTATACGCTTTAAAATCATTTTATTCCCTTTCCTAGTCTTTCTATGTCGTAAGGTTGAAACCAAGAAATTTTTTTTACTTTCTTGATGTTTTCGAACGTTCTCAATAAAACCTTCTCGTAAAAGTATTTTCACAATGTTTTTAGTGATATTAGTAGATACTATTTGAACTCTTCCCTTTTGATTTATGTCAGCATTTCTTATAGAAGTTATTATATCGGCAATAATGTCCCTACCCATGACGAACTATAGTTATTGGTGCCTCCTCATTTTGATATAATCAACATGCTTCTTTTTTGTTTTCTTTTTTATTGAATTTTTTTTTTGAAATTATTCAATTCTAAAAAATTATTCTAAATCTCAAATATATGCATGAGACACAATCTATTAATCGGATCTATTTCATATATTTGAATATTCTATTTCTATTTTCTATATCATAGAATAGATAGGATATATCCTATTTTCATCTATAAGACTTCGGGTGCTAATGAAACTATTTTAGTAAAATTCAACTGTCGCAATTCCCGAGCAATCGCACCAAAAATTCGAGTTCCTTTTGGATTTCCTTCTTGATCAATGATAACCGCTGCATTGTCATCATATCGTATTATCATGCCGTTGTCACGTTTGAGTTCTTTACACGTGCGTACAATCACAGCTCTAATTATTTCTGATCTTTCTAGAGGCATGTTGGGCACTGCTTCTTTGATTACAGCAACAATAATATCGCCAATATGAGCATATCGGTGATTGCCGGTTCCTATGATTCGAATACACATCAATTCTTGAGCTCCACTGTTATCCGCTACATTCAAAAGGGTCTGAGGTTGAATCATATCATTTTTATTTGAATCTCTTATTTCAATGCAAAGGGATAATGGAAAAAAGAAATATTGTCTGTCCAGAGATAAAGAAATCTGTGGTTGTTTTTTCATTCTCAATACTCCTTCCTTCTTCTTTTACTTTTGTTTACCTATCCTGAAATAACAAATTGAGTTCGTATAGGCATTTTGCATGCAGCTATTTCCATAGCAGTTTTGGCTACAGTTTCTGATACTCCACTCATTTCATAAAGTATTCGGCCCGGTTTAACAACGGATACCCAATATTCGGGGGATCCCTTGCCCGAACCCATACGTGTTTCTGTAGGTCTTACAGTAACAGGTTTGTCGGGAAAGATACGTACCCATATCTTTCCGCCACGACGTGCATATCGTGTCATTGCTCTCCGCCCTGCTTCTATTTGTCTAGCTGTGATCCAAGCAGGTTCAAGTGCCTGAAGAGCATATCTGCCAAAACAAATATGATTGCCTCGGCAAGATATTCCCTTCATTCTACCTCTATGTTGTTTACGAAATCTGGTTCTTTTGGGGTTATAGTTGATGGTTTTTTATGAATTCCATCCCTACTGCAGAGCCGGACATGAGAGTTTCTTCTCATCCAGCTCCTCGCGAATGAAATGATTCAAGAATATTCAATATACACATGTATTTATGTATTTCATTCTATCAAAATGAAAAGAAAGAATATACTAATTTTCTTATATTGTATTTGTTACATAGGTAACTTTATATATAACTAACTAGATAACTAGGTGTTTTTGTTTATATATAATGCTTCTTTCTTTTATCAAGATTTCTAAAGTATTTTACTTTACCTCTATTTCAATTGAATCACGCCAATAAATGAAATCCTTAAATGAAATAAAAATTAAAAAGAAAGAAAGGTTTCGCGGGCGAATATCGACTCTTTCCTCCTTCATTTGTAGGATCAATCCATGACCATTCAGAAGAAATACATTTTTTCTTGGTTCATTTCGCCATCCTACCCAATGAATCATTAGGATTCATTCGTTTTCAATAAAATCCTATGTAGTCACAGGTTCCATCGTTCCCATAGCTTCTCCATTAATGTTTAGGCTTGAACTCTGCAATGGAGCTCTCAACAAAATCTCTTATTTGTTTCCGAGTCAATCTCCTCAGTTTTTCTTAACCCGAAGCTCGATTCAATTATTCTCTATTTTCTATTCTTTCTATTCTTATTTGAATTTCATTTTTTTTATTTATTATTTATTCTATTTTATTATTTTATTTTATTATATTTTTTATTCTTGTTTCTATTTTCTTTCTATTTTTTATTTGTATATTTCTTATTCTATTGTATTGTAATTGTATATTTTGTATTTTTATTTTATATTGATGTTGATGCTTTATAACACTGCCTTTTTTATGGGGTAATTTTTCATAAACCATACATATGGGAATCATATATCGTTGAGATCTTTATTCTCTCTTTCTATCATCCTTCCATTTTTCCACATCCCTTTTTTTTCACAATTCATAATCAGATTTCTTTTTTATGAAAAGAATTTCAGTTGCTACAATGCTACAACTATATGATCGATTCAGTCATATAGTGACTGTTTCTTGGGATCTCGACAATACGAAGCAATAAGTTGGTTATTAGTTTTGATTAGTTTTGATAGTTATTAATTTTATAGTGGGGTTAGCCTGTTTTTTTTTAATCTCAATTCTAAAGAAAAAACTAACGAGTCACACACTGAGCATAGCAATTATACTAAAATCTAAATAAAGGGTAAATCAAATTTTTATTCAACCTTATAGAATTATAATTGTTCTTTTTTCTTTGATTAAGAAAAAGAAGAAAATAGTTTATAAATTTTTTCTATCGATGACCAGAATGGTGAAATAAAGAAAGGTCCATTCTTGTTCTTTTTTCTTTTCTTATTCTTGGTTTACAAATATCCAAATTTTGATGCCTAAGACTCCATAGATAGTTCTAATTGTATGGGAACAGTGATCAATTTTAGCGCGAATTGTTTGTAAGGGAACCCTGCCTTCTCTGATCCATTCGACACGTGCAATCTCTTTTCCGTCGATACGCCCTGCAATTTGCACTTGAATCCCTTTTGTACCCGTTTGTTCAGTTAATTCAATAGCTTTTTTCATTGCCTTTCGAAATGAGACTCTATTTTTTAATTGTAAAGCTATATATTCTGCAAGAATATTAGGTTGTCCATAAGGTTTTTCAATTCTTGTGATAGCAATGTTGAGTCTCCGGTTTACAGAATGAAATTCTTTTTGTACATTCATCTGTAATTCTTCGACTCCCCGTGTTCGTCCTTCTATTAATAAATTGGGAAATCCAATATAGATTATGACCTGAATCAAATCTATTCTTTTTTGAATTACTATATGGGCAATTCCTTCGAAACCTGAGGATATTTTCTTCTTCTTTTTTACATAGTCCTTAATACAATTCCGTATTCTTTCATCTTCTTGTAGACCCTTGGAAAAATTCTTTGGTTTTGCGAACCAAAAAGAATGATGACTTTGAGTTGTTCCAAGTCTGAAACCAAGTGGATTTATTTTTTGTCCCATATTTTTCTATTATTTTTCCATCCATTTTTTTTTCTAAATAGGAATCTAAGATTTAGATTTTTCTTTTAAAAAAATCTTTATATGACAAGTGGTTTTTTTTATCAAATAACTACGCCCTCGAGCCCGGGGTCTTAACTTTTTCACAATAGCACCTCTATTGACTTCAGCTTTACTAATAAATAAATCAGCTTCATTCAAACCCATATTATGACTAGCATTTGCTGCTGCAGAATAAACTAATTTTAAAATTGGATAAGATGCCCTATAAGGCATTAGTTCCAATATCATGAGTGTTTCTTCATAAGAACGTCCGCGAATCTGATCAATTACTCTTCGTGCTTTGAAAACAGACATACATATATGTTGAGCTAACACTTTTGCTTCTCTATCCGAATTTTCGTTCTTTATCATAAAATTTCTCCCCCGCCAATGAATGATAAGTGCCTAGGTGAAGTATAGTATAAGATAAGTCAGAAAGGTGAGTATATTAGTATACTAGAAAAAGAAATATACCTATACTCTTACTATAAGATAAAGACTCTTAAGTCTAAATACTATTAGAAATACTATTAGAAATACTATTAAGATAAGGCTTTTTTTTTCACATGAATACTTAGTAGAACGACTAACGACGAGATTTATTATCGTTTCTCGCGTGTCTCACGAAAGTGAGAGTAGGTGCGAATTCTCCCAATTTGTGACCGACCATACGATCTGTGATATAAATAGGTAAATGTTCCTTTCCATTATGAATAGCGATTGTATGGCCAATCATTGTGGGTATAATGGTAGATGCCCGAGACCAAGTCACTATGATTTCTTTCTCCTCCCTCCTGTTGAGTTTTTCAATTCTTCCCGCTAAATGATTAGCTACAAAAGGATTCTTTTTTAGTGAACGTGTCACGGCTGATTACTCCTTTTTTTTCCATTTTTTAAATTGGCATTCTATGTCCAATATCTCGATATTAATCTGAAGTATAATGATGAATGGAAAAAAGAGAAAATCCTTTAGCTAGATAAGGGAAGGGGCGGATGTAGCCAAGTGGATCAAGGCAGTGGATTGTGAATCCACCATGCGCGGGTTCAATTCCCGTCGTTCGCCCATCACATTCTTTCCAATTCCAAAGATTCAATTTTCAATGTTTCTATTTACGGCGACGAAGAATAAAACTATCACTATATTTGTTCCTTTTCCTACTTCTTCTTCCAAGCGCAGGATAACCCCAAGGGGTTGTGGGTTTTTTTCTACCAATTGGGGCTCTCCCTTCACCGCCCCCATGGGGATGGTCTACAGGGTTCATAACTACCCCTCTTACTACAGGACGCTTACCTAGCCAACACTTAGATCCGGCTCTACCCAAACTTTTTTGGTTCACCCCAACATTACCCACTTGTCCGACTGTTGCTAAGCAGTTTTTGGATATCAAACGGACCTCCCCAGATGGTAATCTTAATGTGGCCGATTTACCCTCTTTTGCAATCAGTTTCGCTACAGCGCCTGCTGCTCTAGCTAATTGTCCACCCTTTCCAAGTGTGATTTCTATGTTATGTATGGCCGTGCCTAAGGGCATATCGGTTGAAGTAGATTCTTCTTTTTTCTCAATCAAAACCCCTTCCCAAACCGTACAAGCTTCTTCCAAAGCATACGGCTTTCTAGATGTATATGATGATATCTAGACAGATGTATATGATGATATCTAGACAGATGGATCTTATATGAATCGTATGATGAAGTACCACATGAGTGGATATATAGGAATCCAAATCTGCCGAATCACTCATGTTATGATCTTCTACATCCTAGGTCTCCCCGTTCCGTCATCTGGCTTATGTTCTTCATGTAGCATTCAGACCGGATGACTCTATGAAATTACGTCGATACTTCCACATATTACGGGTAACGTAGGAGACATCTCTATTTTTCCCCGGGGGTCTTTCTAATTACCACTGCTTAGCTTTCAATTCGCCTCTGACCATCAAATTAAATGTGAATAACCCGTCCTCCTCTCTTTGAAACAAGGGGCGCTTCCGGTTCTGTGCGCACTTCAAACAATTTTGTCTTCTCCATATTACCATATCTCTAGAGTCAATAATTTTCTATGAGGAACTACTGAACTCAATCACTTGCTGCCGTTACTCAACAGTTTTCTGTTGAGGTCTATCCCGTAGAGGTACTCCGATTGGATCAGTGATCGATTCCTAGGTTTCGTCGTAAACCTAATTGGTTACTTCCAATTACGTAAATCAATAGTTCAAACCGCACTCAAAGGTAGGGCATTTCCCATTGATATAGGAACTTCTGTACCAGAAACAATGGTATCTCCAATTATAGCCCCTCTGGGATGTAAAATATATCTCTTCTCACCATCCCCATAGTGTATGAGACAAATGTATGCATTTCGATTAGGGTCATATTCTATGGTTACGATTCTACCAGATATCTCTTTTTCATTCCGTCGAAAGTCGATTTTACGGTATAGACGCTTATGACCTCCCCCTCTATGCCCTGCGGTAATGATCCCTCTGGCATTACGACCTTTACCACAACGATGCTGTCCATAGATCAAATTATTTCGTGGATTGGATTTCACTTGACTGTCTACGGCTCCATTGCGTGTGCTCGGGGTAGAAGTTTTGTATAAATGTATTGCCGTGTTATTAAGTCTTTTGCTTTAAGTTCTTTTCTCTATAAGAGGTGGGATAGAATAACCCGGTTGAAGCGTAATGATCATACGTCTGTAATGCATTGTATGTCCCATCCTTCTACCCTTTCCCGGGAGTCGATGACTATTCATAGCTATTACCTTGACACCAAAGAAGAGTTCGACCCAATGCTTTATTTCTGTCCTAGTTGATCCTGATTCGACATTAGAAGTATATTGATTGTTCCCCAATAACCGAATACTTTTTTCTGTAAATACTGCATATTTGATTCCATCCATAAATCCATTTTCTTCCCTATGAGTTCCAGTATCGATAAGAATTATAGTTCTTACTGTTCATATGTTATGGTATGAATATACCATACCAATTCGCTATGTATGGATGATGAGATTCCATTGATACAGAGCCAATTCCAATAGACTTATTGAATGTTCCCATTGGCGTGCATCCAGCAGGAATTGAACCTACGAATTTGCCAATTATGAGTTGGGCGCTTTAACCATTCAGCCATGGATGCTTAACAGGGATCATCGTACATCGTGAATAACCAAATTCCAATTGAAATGAAATCTTTAGGAGCAATCAATGAAACGACATCAATTCAAATCCTGGATATTCGAATTGAGAGAGATCAAGAATTCTCACTATTTCTTAGATTCATGGATCAAATTCGATTCAGTGGGATCTTTCACTCACATTTTTTTCCACCAAGAACGTTTTATGAAACTCTTTGACCCCCGAATTTGGAGTATCCTACTTTCACGTGATTCACAGGGTGCAACAAGCAATCGATATTTCACGATCAAAGGTGTAGTACTGCTTGTAGTAGTGGTCCTTATATCTCGTATTAACAATCGAAAGATGGTTGAAAGAAAAAATCTCTATTTGATGGGGCTTCTTCCTATACCTATGAATTCCATTGGACCCAGAAAGGAGACATTGGAAGAATCTTTTTGGTCTTCCAATAGAAATAGGTTGATTGTTTCGCTCCTGTATCTTCCAAAAAGGAAAAAGATTTCTGAGAGTTGTTTCATGGATCCGCAAGAGAGTACTTGGGTTCTCCCAAGAAAGAAAAAGCGTATCATGCCTGAATCTAACCGGGGTTCGCGGTGGTGGAGGAACCGGATCGGAAAAAAGAGGGATTCTAGTTGTCAGATATCTAATGAAACCGTAGCTGGAATTGAGATCTCATTCAAAGAGAAAGATAGCAAATATCTGGAGTTTCTTTTTTTATCCTATACGGATGATCCGATCCGCAAGGACCATGATTGGGAATTG